ATAGTAGATTATCTCCTACTATTGAATTAGGGATAACGTGACCTCCAGCAGGAATTTTAGCATTTAATCCTTTTCAAATTCCTTTATTAAATACTGCTATTTTATTAGCTTCAGGAGTTACAGTAACATGAGCTCATCATAGTTTAATAGAAAGAAATCATTCTCAAACAACACAAGGATTATTTTTTACAATTGTTTTAGGAGTATATTTTTCTATTCTTCAAGCATATGAATATATTGAAGCTCCTTTTACAATTGCAGATGCAGTATATGGATCAACTTTTTATATAGCAACAGGGTTCCATGGACTTCATGTATTAATTGGAACAACTTTTTTATTAATTTGTTTTTTACGTCATATTAATTTTCATTTTTCAAAAAATCATCATTTTGGATTTGAAGCAGCAGCATGATACTGACATTTTGTAGATGTAGTATGATTATTTTTATATATTTCAATTTACTGATGAGGTAGATATTTATAAAGTATATATTTGTATATGTGACTTCCAATCACAAGGACTAAATAATTTTAGTATAAATAATATTAATATTATCAACAATAACTTTAATTATTATAATTATTACTATTGTAGTAATAATACTTGCTACATTATTATCAAAAAAAACACTTACAGACCGAGAAAAATGTTCTCCATTTGAATGTGGATTTGACCCAATAAATTCCTCTCGCCTTCCTTTTTCTTTACGATTTTTTTTAATTGCAATTATTTTTTTAATTTTTGATGTAGAAATTGCTTTATTATTGCCTATAATTATAATTATTAAATCATCAAACCTAATTAATTGAACTATTACTAGTTTATTTTTTATTTTTATTTTAATTATTGGATTATACCATGAATGAAATCAAGGAGCTTTAGAATGAAATGAATAAATATGAAGCGATTTATTGCAATTAGTTTCGGCCTAATCTTAGGTGAAATTCACCCATATTTTAGGGTAATAGTTAACTATAACATTTAATTTGCATTTAAAAAGTATTGAATTATTCAATTTACCTTATTAATTGAAACCAAAAAGAGGTATATCACTGTTAATGATAAAATTGAATTTTTAAAATTCCAATTAAAGAAATATAAATGGAATTAAACCATTAAAGTTAAAAGTTAGCAGCTTTTACTTGATCAACATATTTCAATTTATATAGTTTAAAAAAAACATTACATTTTCAATGTAAAAATAAAAATTTATTTTTTATAAATATCTAAAGATTAAAATAATCACCCTAACATCTTCAGTGTCATGCTCTAAATTTAAGCTATTTAAATAATTAATAAAACTAATTATTATTAATAAAATAATAAATCATAATATATATCTTAATAAATAAATTTTTAAACTATTATTTTGAAATTCCTGTAAATATAAAGAATAATTTTTTAATTGATTATATAATATTTGTCCTCCAAAAAATTCTCTTCATCCTTGATCAAAACTCTTAAATGAATATAGTCCTAATTTTAATGGATAATTAATAATCCCTACAGTTGAAAGAACAGGTATAAATCATATTGACCCAGCAAAATAAACTAAATTATAATAATATAAGCCCTTATTAATAAAAAATAACTTAACATTAGTCAATAAATACCCTATTCTTCCTCCTAATAAACATACAATTAATGTTAAAATTTTTATATTAAAAGGTAAACAAATTATTGAAGGATTCAAAAATATCAATCATCTTAATATACTTCCTCCAATAATTGCTATAATTATTAAAAAAAAAATTCTAAATAATATTGTTATACTTTTATCATTTAAAGGATGTAAAGAACTTCTATTAAATTCTCCTGTTATTGAATAATAAACTAAACGAAATGAATAACAAACAGTTAACCCTGTACTAAAAAAAAAAAGAAAAAAAGAAAAACTATTCACATAAGATAATATTACTATTTCTAAAATTAAATCCTTAGAATAAAATCCAGCTAAAAAAGGTATTCCACATAAAGCTAAATTAGCAATATTAAAACAACTACAAGTTAAAGGTATTCTTATATTTAATCTTCCTATTATCCGAATATCCTGAGAATTTTTTATATTATGAATAATAGAACCGGCACACATAAATAATAAAGCCTTAAATAAAGCATGTGTTAATAAATGAAAAAATGCTAACTTATAAAATCCTATTGATAAAATTCTTATTATTAACCCTAATTGACTTAAAGTAGATAAAGCAATAATTTTTTTTAAATCAAATTCAAAATTAGCTCCTAATCCTGCTATAAATATTGTTAATCCAGAAATTAATAATAAAAATTGACCTATTCATAAATCAGTTAATAAAACATTAAAACGAATTAATAAATAAACTCCTGCAGTAACTAAAGTTGAAGAATGAACTAAAGCAGAAACTGGTGTAGGAGCAGCCATAGCTGCAGGTAATCAAGAAGAAAATGGAATTTGTGCACTTTTTGTTATAGCTGCTAATATCACTAATGCTCCAATAATTATCATTTCAAATTTAGTTGATAATATATCTAAATAAAAAATATAATTTCAACTACCATAATTTAGTATTCAAGCAATTGCTAATAATAAAGCAACATCTCCAACTCGATTAGATAAAGCAGTTAATATTCCAGCATTATAAGACTTAACATTTTGAAAATAAATTACTAAACAATAGGATACTAAACCTAATCCATCTCACCCTAATAAAATTCTAATTAAATTAGGACTAATAATCAACAATATTATTGACATAACAAACATTAATACTAATAAAATAAATCGATTAATATTATAATCTTCTTCCATATATTGATTACTATAAAAAATTACTAAAGAAGAAATTAATAAAACAAAAGATATAAATATTAAACTTATTCAATCAAATAAAAAAGTTATAACAATTGATATCGATTGTAATGATAATACTTCTCATTCAATAAAATAAACTAAATCTCTTAAAATAAACTTTATTCTTATTAAAAATAAACTAATACTAATAAAGATTAAAAAATAAAAACTTGTTTTACAATAATTTACTAAACTATTCACGATCTAAAATGAATTAATCATATCATTGACACCACAAATCAATATTTTTTTTAAACTATTTAAATAAATTCATAATATACAAAAACTTCTTTTTAAAATTAAAATATTTAAAGGAATTCAATGTAATATTAATAAAGAAAATTCTCGGACTGTTCCTACTGAAAAGAAATGAACCCCAGAATAAACCTTTCCATGTTGACTATAAGCAAATAAATATAATGAATAAGCAGCTCTAAAAAAAGATAAAAAAGTTAATATAATCATAGTAATTCATGATCATCCAACAATACTATTTAATAAAGAAATTTCTCCTAATAAATTTAATGTAGGAGGAGCAGCTATATTACCTGAACACAATAAAAATCATCATAATCTTAATGTAGGTATAAAATTTAAAAGTCCCTTATTAATTAATAAACTTCGTCTTCCCATTCGTTCATAAGAAATATTAGCTAAACAAAAAAGTCCTGAAGAACAAAGACCATGAGCAATTATTAAAGCATAAGAACCAGTTAATCCTCAATAAGTTAATGTTAATAACCCTCTTAATACAATTCCTATATGAGCAACAGAAGAGTAAGCAATCAAAGCCTTTAAATCTGTTTGTCGTAAACAAATTAGTCTAATTAAAACCCCTCCAACTAAACTAATACTAATTCATCAATAATTATATTTAACCCCTGTTATTTGTAATAAAGAAAATATTCGCAATAAACCATATCCTCCTAATTTTAACAAAATCCCTGCTAAAATTATAGACCCAGATACTGGAGCTTCAACATGAGCCTTTGGTAACCATAAATGAACTAAAAATATTGGCATTTTTACTAAAAAAGCAAAAATTAAAGATAAATATAAAAAATTTAAATCTATAAAACTAAAATTTAATAATAAATTAAACGATAAAGTATTATTAATATCTAAAATATAAAAAATACCAATCAATAAAGGTAAAGAAGCCAATAAAGTATAAAATAATAAATATACCCCCGCTTGAAGACGTTCAGGCTGATACCCCCATCCCAAAATTAAAAATAAAGTAGGAATTAATCTAGCTTCAAAAAATAAATAAAATATAAACATTCTTATAGAACTAAATGTTAATACTAATATTATTAATAAAAATAAAATTATAAAAATAAATAAATTTTTATAATTATTATATAAGTAAACTTTTTCACTTGCTATTAATATTAATCCACAAATTCAAAAACTTAATAAAATTAATCCAAATGAAATTATATCTAATCCAAAATAATAAGAAATATAATTAAAATAATTTAAAGAACTAAAATTAACTATAAATAAAAAAGTAAAAAAAAATAATAAGTTTTGAACCGTTCAATAATTACTTTTTAAAAAAGAAAGAGGTAATATAAAAATTAATATAAAAACAAACTTTAACATTGTAAAATTGAAAATCTTTGAAAATAATCATTACCATGAGTTCGAATTATTGATACTAAAATAGAAAGACCTAAAACTCCTTCACAAACACAAAAAGTTAAAAAAAATATTCTAAAATAAAGCTCATAATTTATAAAATTTAAATAAAAAAATAAAAAAATAAATAATCTTAATACTATAAATTCTAATCTTAATAAAGTAGATAATAAATGCTTACGATTAGAAACAAATACTAAACAACCAAAAATAAATATAATTATCGATAAAATAAATAATAAATATATATTTGCCATTAATTTAATTAGTTTAAATAGTTTAACAACAAAACATTAGTCTTGTAAACTAAAATTAAGATATAATTCTTTTTAAACTTCAAGAAAAAAGAAATCTCTTTTTCACTAACTCCCAAAGTTAATATTTTAAATAAACTATTTCTTGATATTACAAAATTAATTATTATGACATTATGTTTAATTATAAGATTTATTTTTATACAAATAAAACATCCTTTATCAATAGGATTAATATTACTAATTCAAACTTTTTTAACTTGTTTAATTACAAGAATTTATGTAAAAACATTTTGATTTTCATATGTTTTATTTTTAATTTTTTTAGGAGGAATATTAATCTTATTTATTTATGTTACATCATTATCTTCAAATGAAATATTTTCAATATCATTTAGATTAACAATAATTAGTTTAATTATTTTTTCTATTTTTACTATTTTATTTTTCATTATAGATAAATCACTAATTGAACAATTTATTACAAATATAGAAATAGAAAAATTATCTAATATAAATAATTTAATCAATGAAAATATTTTATCACTAAATAAAATATATAATTTTCCAACTAATTTAATTACATTACTTTTAATTAATTATTTATTTTTAACTTTATTAGTAACTGTAAAAATTACTAAAAAATTTTATGGGCCTTTACGACCAATAAACTAATGTTTAAACCAATTCGAAAAAATCACCCTTTAATTAGTATTGCTAATAATGCATTAGTAGACTTACCAGCCCCATCTAATATTTCAGCATGATGAAATTTTGGATCATTACTAGGATTATGTTTAATAATTCAAATTTTAACAGGATTATTTTTAGCTATACATTATGCCGCTGATATTGAAACTGCTTTTAATAGTGTTAATCACATTTGTCGAGACGTAAATAATGGATGATTCTTACGAATTTGTCACGCAAATGGAGCTTCATTTTTTTTTGCATGTTTATTTATTCATGTAGGACGAGGAGTATATTATGAATCATATTTATATCATATAACATGAAATACTGGAGTAATTATTTTATTTTTAACAATAGCAACAGGATTTTTAGGATATGTACTACCTTGAGGACAAATATCATTTTGAGGAGCTACAGTAATTACTAATTTATTATCAGCAGTTCCTTATTTAGGAATAGACTTAGTACAATGAATTTGAGGAGGATTTGCAGTAGATAATGCAACATTAACTCGATTTTTTACTTTTCATTTTATTTTTCCCTTTATTATTTTAGCTTTAATAATAATTCATTTATTATTTTTACATCAAACTGGGTCAAACAATCCATTAGGATTAAATAGAAATGTTGATAAAATTCCTTTTCACCCTTATTTTATTTATAAGGACATTTTTGGATTTATTGTATTTTTATGAATTTTAATTGCTTTTATTTGAAAATTTAATTATTTATTAATAGACCCAGAAAATTTTATTCCTGCTAATCCTTTAGTAACTCCAGTTCATATTCAACCTGAATGATATTTTTTATTTGCTTATGCAATTTTACGATCAATTCCTAATAAATTAGGAGGAGTAATTGCATTAGTTTTATCAATTGCAATTTTATTAATTTTACCTTTTACTCATTCAAGTAAATTCCGAGGATTACAATTTTACCCTTTAAATCAAATTTTATATTGAAATATGGTAATTGTTGCATCTTTATTAACATGAATTGGAGCTCGACCTGTAGAAGATCCTTATATTTTAACAGGACAAATTCTTACAGTATTATATTTTTCATACTTTATTATTAATCCATTAGTTGCTAAGTATTGAGATAAATTATTAAATTAATTAATAAGCTTTTATAGCATATGTCTTGAAAACATAAGAAAGAAGTAAATCCTTCTATTAATTTATACTAAAAATTATTCATTAAAATAATACGGAAATTAAAAAAATTTTAAACCCTACAAAAAAAAATAAGTAATTTAAAGAAAGAGGTAAAAAACTTTTTCATGCTAAATATATTAATTTATCATATCGAAATCGTGGCAAAGTTCCTCGTACTCAAATAAAAATAAAAGAAATAAAAGTTAATTTAAAAAAAAATAATAATCTATAAATATCCCCTCCTAAAAAAATTACTACAAATAGTATACTCATAAATAAAATTCTAGAATATTCTGCCAAAAAAATTAATGCAAATCCACCTCTTCTATATTCAACATTAAACCCAGAAACTAATTCTGATTCTCCTTCAGCAAAATCAAATGGAGTACGATTAGTTTCTGCTAAACAAGAAGCTAATCAAACTAATCCTAATGGAAAACAAAAAAAAATAAATCAAATATATGATTGATAATTATAAAAATTTATAAAATTATAATTACCAATTAAAAAAATAAAACTTAATAAAATTAAAGCCAAACTAACTTCATAAGAAATTGTTTGAGCTACAGCCCGCAATCCTCCTAATAAAGCATAATTAGAATTTGAAGATCACCCAGCAATTATAACAGTATAAACCCCCAATCTAGTACAACATAAAAAAAATAGTACACCTAAATTAAATGAATATAATTTAATTAAATAAGGAATACATATTCAAATTAATAAAGATAAAAATAAAGAAAATACTGGCGAAAAATAATAAGAAATATAATTAGACACTAAAGGATAAGTTTGTTCTTTAGTAAATAATTTTACAGCATCACTAAAAGGTTGTAATAATCCATTAAACCCTACTTTATTTGGTCCCTTACGAATTTGAATGTACCCTAAAACTTTTCGTTCTAATAAAGTTAAAAAAGCAACTCCTACTATTACACAAATTACTAATAATAATCTTCCAATTAAAGGCAAAATTAAATCATATATAAACAATACTATTTATAATTAAAAATTATATTTATAAATTCTAAATTTATTGCACTAATCTGCCAAAATAGTAAACAAAATTATTAATTTTCAAATAAATTAAAATTATATTTTTTATATTAGGTCCTTTCGTACTACAATATAATAATTAATTAAGGATAGAAACCAACCTGGCTTACGCCGGTTTGAACTCAGATCATGTAAGAATTCAAAGGTCGAACAGACCTAAACTTTAAACTTCTACACCTAAAAATAACTCTTAATCCAACATCGAGGTCGCAATCTTTTTTATCGATATGAACTCTCTAAAAAAATTACGCTGTTATCCCTAAGGTAACTTAATTTTTTAATCCATAATATAGGATCTAAAACTCATAAATCAATGTAAACAATAAATAAAAGTTTATTAAATTTTAATACCACCCCAGTAAAATTTTATCAAAAATATAAATTTTAATATTCTTTATAATTTATAATTTATAAAAATAAAGATCTATAGGGTCTTCTCGTCCTTTAATTATATTTTAACTTTTTAATTAAAAAATAAAGTTCTATAAAATTTTAAAAAAAACAGTATATATCTCATTCAACCATTCATACCAGCCTTCAATTAAAAGACTATTGATTATGCTACCTTCGCACGGTCAAAATACCGCGGCCCTTTAAAATTCAGTGGGCAGGCTAGACTTTATATATAAATCAAAAAGACATGTTTTTGTTAAACAGGTGAACATATTTAATTTGCCGAATTCTTCATTTAAACCTATCAAATTAATTATATTATATAAATTTATATACTAATTTTATCATAATTTATAATTTTAACTAATTAAAAATTATATTTTAATAAAAAATTTAATTTAAAAATAAATAATTTTAAATAAAAAATAAATTATAACAAATTTATTAATAATAGCTATTTTTAAGCTTATATTTATTTTTTAATTATTAAAAATTTAAAAATTTATTTTAAAGCTTATCCCTTAAAATATTATTTTATTCATTTATTAAATTAAAAAATTAAATTAATAAAATGAATAAACTAAATTAAATTTATTTCTTAAAAAACTAGATATATTTTAAAACGATTAACATTTCATTTCTAATTATATATTTAAAATAGTTATTCTACAATAACTTTTATATACAATTAAATCTTTAAAATTCGAGAAAAATTAATATAATAATTCATTATTTAATAAACCCTGATACACAAGGTACAATAAATAAAATTTTCTTTTAAAATAAAAATTTTTCAAATTATTTCAATATTCTTTTACAATACTTCTACACTATAATTAAAATTATTATTTCATTATACATTACTAAAACTAAAAATATTAAAATTATTTTTATTAATAATTAATATAAAAAAAATAAATTAATAAATAAATTATATCAATTTAAATTGAATTGCACAAATTTCTTTTCAATGTAAATGAAATACTTTACTAATTAAGCTTTAAATTGTCATTCTAGATACACTTTCCAGTACATCTACTATGTTACGACTTATCTCATTTTAAAAATGAGAGCGACGGGCGATGTGTGCATGTTTTAGAGCTTTAATCATATAAATAATCTATTTTATATTACTATTAAATCCACCTTCATATTTTTATTTCAAAAAATAATCCGTTTAAATAATTTTATTGTAATCCATTTCTACTTAACTATAAACTGCACCTTGACCTGACATTTTATTTAATAAAATATTTAGAAAATTATTAATCTTATAATATATTCTGATGACGGCGATATACAAATTGAAAACAAAATTAAGTTAGGTCCAACGTGGATTATCAATAACAGAACAGATTCCTCTAAATAGACTAAAACACCGCCAAATTCTTTAAATTTTAAGAATATAACTAATACTACTTTAGCATTTTAATTATTTAATTTTAATAATAGGGTATCTAATCCTAGTTTATTATAAAATTTTTATAGCTTAAATTAACCAATAATTAATAATAAATAAATTTAAAAATTTCACCTAATAAATTTATAAATATATTAAATAAATATAATTTAACTAATACTAAAAATTTTTATTTGCATCATTTGTATAACCGCAGTAGCTGGCACAAATTTTACCAATACTATATATTATTACTAATTCAAAATTTCTTTTATAATTAATATTAATTACTGCGAATAATTTATAATTATTTATTTTTAAAATTAATAATAATTCACACAAAAATTTACATGTAAAATAAAATATAAATAAAATATTTAACTAGAATAAAATAATATTAATACCCTTAAATTTGTAATAACAAATTTAAATAATTTTTATAATATAATATATTAATAATAATTAAATTAATATTAATTTTAATAATATAAATTATTAAAATTAAATAAATAATTTTAGTACATATCTCCTCATAAAATACCCCTATTTTTTTTTTTTTTTATTAATTAATCTATAAAAATAATTAATAATTTATAAATTATTAAATTACATTAATAACATAATTAATGTTAATAAAAATAAATTATATTATTTAAATTATTTAATAATTAATTAAAGTATTAATTATTATATAAATATTTAATATATATATATATATTTATATATTATAATTATTATAATTTATTATATTTTATATAAATAATTTATATATATATAAATATTTTTTTCTTTCAATTATAAGACTATTTGGTTTATAAATAATATACCCATTTTATATAAATATATTATATAATAAATGTTTATATTAATATAAATTATTTATATAGTTAAAAGGAATCGCTTATTACAACATTAGTTTAATACCCCGTTATTTTTAATACTAATATAAAAA